GAAACAATGTCTCGTTACCGAGGGCCTCGTTTCAAAAAAATACGCCGTCTGGGTGTTTTACCGGGACTAACTAGCCAATTTAAAATTCTCAGATGTACTAGTAAAAGAATCACACCCGGAAGTGATCCTAGAAACCAATCACGCTCCGGGAAAAAATCTCAATATCGTATTCGTTTAGAAGAAAAACAAAAATTGCGTTTTCATTATGGTCTAACGGAAAGACAATTACTTAAATACGTTCATATCGCTGGAAAAGCAAAAGGGTCAACAGGTCAGGTTTTACTACAATTACTTGAAATGCGTTTGGATAACATCCTTTTTCGATTAGGTATGGCTTCGACCATTCCTGGAGCCCGACAATTAGTTAACCATAGGCATATTTTAGTTAATGGTCATATAGTAGATATACCAAGTTATCGATGCAAACCCCGAGATATTATTACTACAAGGGATGAACAAAAATCCAGAGCTCTGATTCAAAATTATCTTGATTCATCTCCCAGTGAAAAATTGCCAAAACATTTAACTCTTCACCCATCCCAATATAAAGGATCAGTCAATCAAATAATAGATAGTAAGTGGGTCGGTTTGGAAATAAATGAGTTGCTAGTCGTAGAATATTATTCCCGTCAAACTTGAACCTAACCTAAAATAAAACAACAAGGGTTCGTAGAATTTTTCCCTCCCCTTTGTTTGGCGAAGTAAATCGCTAAAGTAAGGGAGCTTGATCTGTATTTCTATCCTTCATGTATCATAAATAAATGGATCGAGAGGATATTTTCATGCCTTGGATCCGCTTTTTCAAATATTTTGAGTACTATGTACTACAGCAACTAGAATTAGCAATAGGAATATACAATCTATATTACAGAAAGTTATAGTTAAATACCATCTAGATGTATGTAGATATCCATAGTGGAATCATATGAAAGAGATTTTTTTTATATCTAAGCGATTCGATGAATTACTCCTAAGGGTTCACATCATAATAAGAGTGCTGGTTGATAAGAATTACTTCTGGAAGACAAAAAGAAATCTATATTATATATATACAGTATAGAAATAGAAAAAAAAGTACGGATTATTTTATTATATTATGATTATATTATGATTATGTATCCATTGAGTAAATTAAATGATTATTCATGATTCCATATTGAATCAATTCCATACCGGTTCCAAACAAACTTGAGGAATGTTATGGTAAAACTTCGTTTAAAACGATGTGGTAGAAAGCAACGTGCGACTTGAAGGAATGATCGGTTGTGGATTCTTACATCCACCATTTTTTAATATATAAATTATGAGGTGCTCTTAGCTCGACATAGTTTGTTCGGTTCTAATTATTTACTTTAACCAACCCACAACCCAACTAAATGGGGTTGTTAATTGTTAGTTAAAGTAAAAGTAAAAAGTAAATAATACACGATGGAGCTCGAGCGGAAAAGATTAATTAATTTCTCAGAGGTAAGGATCTATGGTTAATGTCAATCAATAAGTTAGAACAACTTCGTAAGCATATCTTCGATATAGAAATTCAAAAGATTCAATTCGAATAAAATATCCTTTTGGATTTGAAATTTTTGTTGGAATTGGAAAAACTATTTCGATCATAAAGTGTATCACACGGGAATCAAGCGTTTATACGATTCTTCGATAGTCAATAAATAACAAAAGGTATGTTGCTGCCATTTTGAAACGATTAAAGATCACCGAAGTAATGTCTAAACCCAATGATTCAAAACGAAGATAAACGATCCTGGAACAAGAAAACACCCATTTTTTTTGTCTCAACACTTTGAACAAAATAAAAAAAAGAATCCAAAAAATGGATAAAAAACGAGACAAAAAAGTGGGTTAGAGACAGCTCACTAAATGAAATGCCAAGGACTCGGGATTTTCCTTTGAACTCTTTGAGAATTATCTAACTTGAGTTATAAGTACGAATGGTTTTTCGGGTTTTCGACCAAAAAAAAACGAAAAAAATCATAGTTTCGATTTAATTTAATTGATTATTTTATGGATCTATTTGCCACTCTATATACTATGACATTAGAATCATTCTTTCTCGAGCCGTACGAGGAGAAAGCCTCCTATACGTTTCTAAGGGGGGAATTGTTCATCTATATCTATCCCAATGAGCCATTTATCGAATCGTTGCAATTGATGTTCGATCCCGAAGAGAAGGAAGAGATCTTCGTAAAGTGGGTTTTTATGATCCAATAAAAAATCAAGCTTCTTCAAATGTTCCCGCCATTTTATATTTCCTTGAAAAAGGCGCTCAACCTACGGAAACTGTTCATGATATTTTAAAGAAGGCGGAGATATTTAAGGAACTTCGCGTTAATTACGCGAAATAAAATGTAATTCATACAATACATATAAAAACGAGAAAATAAAAAAGAGCTAGTCTAGTTTTGTGTAATTTTTTCTTCACTATTCCCCTTCCCGTTTCCCCATCTTTTGTTCTATCCATAAAATTATGTATGGTATTATCCCCCAATCGGGTAGTTTTTGGCGAGACTCCACTAAAAAAAGGGGCCGAGCTTTCTTATGGTATCTTTATGGATATTGAATAAACCCGAGGTTTTCTTCTTGATTCTTTTTTTCTTTTCGACATCTACACTTTTTTTATTCTCTAGGTAGGTTATTTATGAAATGCCAATCCAACACAAGTTCTTATTATTTTATAATAAAAATATTATTTTTTTCTCAACGTTCATATTGACAATAGTGCATTGAAAAAATATAATTGATCGTGGATAAATAGATCTATTTATCCACGCCCTATAAGTTTTTTTTTTTACTTTACTTCATGTAAGCGATACGTTCCTTAAATTCTCTGGGATATATTTCATTTATCTTATCCGGGAATTTTTCAGATTTTCATTATAGCTATAGCTGTTCATTTTTATGTTCATAATTTACTATAAAAAAATGTTTTTGATGGGGTTGTGCAATCCAATCTCTCTTTTTTTTTTTCGATCGTATCTACACACCATAATTCTATTTTGGGGTTGCTAACTCAACGGTAGAGTACTCGGCTTTTAAGTGCGGCTAAAATCTTTTACACATTTGGATGAAGGAACGGATTCGTCCATACCGTTGGTAGAGTTTGTAAGACCCCGACTGATCCTGAGAGGGAACGAATGGAAAAAACAGCATGTCGTATAAATGAATAACTCATATCATAAATAAATAACTTTAAGATAGAGTACTTAACCCTTACGGGATCGGTACAAAATATTTGTTTAGTTTGTTAGAGTTTTAATTCTTAGAGCGGTACAAAAAATCAATTATGGTTGGATCGAGTGAATAAATGGATAGAGCCAAAAAGCTCCAATTATAGGGAAACAAAAAGAGCAACGAGCTTCGGTTCTTAATTCGAATAATTACCAATTACCCGATCTAATTATACGTTAGAAATATATTAGTCCCTGGGGCGGGCAAAGGTTATGAAATCACTTTAATTTAATAAGTGGATTCTTCACTTTTTTTTTGAATCCTAACTATTCTATTAATTATATCCCTGTGCGGAGACGAATGTGTAAAAGAAACAGTATATTGAGAAATATAATTCTAAAGTCAAAAGAGCGATCGGGTTGCAAAAATAAAGGATTTATAAACATCTTCGGTATCTTATAACGAACAAGAACCAATCGGATGGAAAAAGAGAGAATCCATGGATTAATCATTTCCAAGGTATCTTTTCTTACTATGATACCTTGATACCTTGTTTTGACTGTATCGTACCTATGTATCGTATCATTTGATGACCCAAGAAATCCCCGGTTTTGGTTCAAATCGAATTTCAAATGGAGGAATTACAAGGCTATTTAAAGATAGATGGATCGCGAGAACGGGACTTCCTATACCCACTTCTCTTTCAGGAATACATTTATGCACTTGCTCATGATCATGGGTTAAATAAATCGATTCTTTATGAGCCTATGGAAAATTTAGGTTATGACAAAAAATATAGTTTAATAATTGTTAAACGTTTAATTACTCGAATGTATCAACAGAAGCATTTGATTATTTTTACGAATGATTCTAATCCAAATTTTTTTTTCGGGCATAATAAAAATTTGGATTCTCAAATGATATCAGAGGGGGTTGCAGTCATTGTGGAACTTCCATTCTCACTGCGATTAGTATCTTCCCCAGAAAGTAAAGAAATAGACAAATCTATGACTACTTTACGATCAATTCATTCCATATTTCCCTTTTTAGAGGATAAATTATTACATTTAAATCATGTATTAGATATACTAATACCCTACCCTATCCATCTGGAACTATTGGTTCAAACCCTTCGCTCTTGGATACAAGATGCTCCCTTTTTGCACTTATTGAGATTCTTTCTCTACAAATATCATAATTGGAATAGTCTTATTACTCAAAAAACGAAAATGATTCTCTTTTTTTCAAAAGAGAATCAAAGATTTTTCCTGTTCCTATATAATTTTCATGTATATGAATCGGAATCCATATTTGTTTTTCTCCGTAAACAATCTTATCATTTACGATCAACGTCTTCTAGAGCTTTTCTTGATCGAACACATTTTTATAGAAAAATAGAACATTTTTTAGTGGATTTTCGTAATGATTTTCATACTATCCTATGGTTGTTCAAGGATCCTTTCATACAGTATTTCAGATTTCAAGGAAAATCAATTTTGTCTTCAAAAGGAACCCCTCTTCTGATGAAGAAATGGAAATATTACCTTGTAAATTTATGGGAATGTCATTTTTACTTTTGGTCTCAACCGGATAGGATTCATATAAACCAATTATCCAATCATTTTATCGATTTTCTGGGTTATCTTTCAAGTGTACGACCAACTCCTTCAGTAGTAAGGAGTCAAATGTTAGAAAAGTCATTTATTATAGATATTGTTATTAAAAAGTTTGATACTATAGTTCCAATTATTCCTTTGATTGGATCATTGGCTAAAGCGAAATTTTGTAACTTTTCAGGACATCCCATTAGTAAGCCT